GCAAAACTACAATTATTGTTAACCAAGGAAAATAATTCGTGGTAAAGACAAGATACACTTGGACCAAAAAAACCCGTACCCGAAAAGAAAAATATGAAATATATATTTTTCTTTTTTTTTTTTCTTTTCGAGCGCGGATTTTTGTCAGTAAAAAAAAAAAGAAAATGATTTAAATAGAGTTTTCTGGAACGTATCAATAAGCTAGACCCATGCTACGAGTTGTTTCATGCCATAAATAAACTCGAACACTCAAAAAATCTGTTGGACAGGCAGATTCACATCTCTTACAACCGACACAATCCTCTGTTCTTGGAGCAGAAGCTATTTGCTTAGCTTTACATCCGTCCCAAGGTATCATTTCTAATACATCTGTGGGGCAGGCTCGGACACATTGAGTACACCCTATACATGTATCATAAATTTTTACTGAATGTGACATTGGATCTATAAATTTTTTGAACTTCATTCATTTTCGATCTAGTAATAGTAAACTTGTAAATGAATCACATATTCAAACACCAGACGAATCAATTATTTACCAGAATTTTTCGAGTCAACCTAAACTACTTCTGGATCGGCTTAGGAAAGAGGTTCAAAATACTTTGATTTCTTCAATTTTTGCAAGCATGATCATACTTTATGTGACATACTTACTAATCGAATTTGAATTGATGACTATTCAAATTTCTATAATTAAAATACTACTTATTCAACAAATTCGATTGATTAATACGAGTTGATTTTCGGTTACGATAAATTGACGAAAGAATAGCTGGTCCAATAGCTGCTTCAGCGGCTGCAATAGCTATAACAAAAATGGAAAAAATGTTTCCTTTTAATTGGCGACTATCAAAAAAATCAGAAAATGTTACGAAATTTAGATTAACTGCATTCAAGATAAGTTCAAGACACATAAGAGCTCGAACCAAATTTCGGCTTGTGATTAATCCATAAATACCGATAGAAAATAAATAGGCACTCAAAACAAGTACATGTTCGAGCATCATTGACCAACTCCTTATCAATATAGATTCATTTCAATATGAACAACAATTAAACCGATTTTTTGACTAGAATATAACAAATACAGAAAAAAAAAGAATATGTTGTAATAGATCGAACTAAAAGAATTTATTTATTTATTTTATACATGAATTCAAATAGGATTGAATGAAAATAGATAAAAATAAAGTTTGATTGGTATTTCCATTTTCGTTTAAAAGATTGATTATTGACGAGCCACAGCAATTGCACCTATCAAAGCAATTAAAAGAATTATCGAAATGAGTTCAAATGGAAGAAAAAAATCTGTTGATAAATGAATTCCAATTTGTTGACTATTATTTATCAAATCTTGTTCTAGAATCTGGCTTGATTTTGTAGTCCAAATAATTCCGTACCATGATGTATTTAGAATAGTAGTAATTAATGAAACAAAAAGACTTGTACAAACTAAGGAAGTAACCCCATCCCCAACCGTTAAAAGATGAAAATCCTTGTCATATTCTGACCCATTCATGAACATTACAGCAAATATGATTAAAACATTTATAGCTCCTACGTAAATAAGGAGCTGTGCAGAAGCTACAAAATGAGAGTTTGCTAGAATATAGAATAAAGATATACAAACAAGAACCAATCCCAACGAAAAGGCAGAAAAAATTAGATTAGTAAATAATATAACTCCTAGACCTCCTAATATAAGACCCGATCCCAGAAAGGCTAAAAGAAAATCATGTATTGGTCCGGGTAAATCCATTATATGTAAAATAAGAAAAAAAAAAAAGAATGTTTCATGATCTTATTAACCTGACCAGGAAAAAAAAGTGAAGTTGCTCTATTTACTGTTCCCAATTGAATGAGATCCTAATGGGTGTGAATTGATATAGGTACATGAACCAATTGTATTTTTAAAGGATAGTTCAAATTGAAATCATTACGATAAAATAATTTTCAATACAAATTAATATACAAATTAATAGGCACTTCTCATCAACCAATTAAATCAATAGTTGGGATTTTTAGTTATTGACCAAGCAAAAAGAAAAAAACTTTTTGAATTTCGATAATTTAGATAATAAACTGAACCTTAGTAATTGGGAATTGTTCTTTAATCAAGGGATTTTTTTATTTGGGGAAAATTCAAAATTGTTCGAATTGTAAAATCGTCAATTATTGATATTGGTAAACGACTTAAAGCAATTTGATTATAATTTAATTCGTGACGATCATAGGTAGAGAGTTCATATTCTTCAGTCATTGATAAACAATTTGTTGGACAATACTCAACACAATTACCACAAAATATACAAATTCCGAAATCAATACTGTAATTAAGCAATCGTTTCTTTCGAATATAAGTTTCCAATTTCCAATCAACAACAGGTAGATCTATAGGACATACACGAACACATACTTCACAAGCAATGCATTTATCAAATTCAAAGTGGATTCGACCGCGAAAACGCTCCGATGTAATCAATTTTTCATAGGGGTATTGAATAGTTACAGGTAAACGATTTGCATGAGATAGGGTAATCATAAAACTTTGACCAATGTACCTTGCCGCTCGTACGGTTTGTTGACCATAATTCATGAACCTAGTTACCATAGGGAACATATCATAAATAGTAATAAAAATTTTGGATGTTTCTTTCTTTCTCTTGTTTGAGACAAGTTGTGAATCTATTGAATAGAAAATATTCTATTTCTTTATAATGAAAGGAGTTGGGAAGAGGTTGTTAATAATAGATTACCTAAAGAAATAGGTAAAAGAAATTTCCATCCAAGATTTAATAGTTGATCCATTCTCAACCTAGGTAAAGTCCATCTTGTTGTAATAGAAATGAACAAGAACAAATAAGTTTTAGTTAATGTAATGAAAATATCAATTGTCATTCCAAAGACTCCATACACTTCATTTTTTTCAAAAAGTTCAGGAAAAAATATGTACGGAATAGAGAGATTCCAACCCCCCAAGTAAAGAACTGTTACAAATAATGAAGAAACTAGTAGATTTAGATAGGAAGCAATGTAAAATAAACCAAATTTAATACCTGAATATTCGGTTTGATAACCTGCTACTAATTCTTCCTCTGCTTCTGGTAAATCAAAAGGCAATCTTTCACATTCTGCTAGAGAAGAAATTATAAAAATGAAAAATCCTATAGGTTGTCGCCACAAATTCCACCCCAAAAACCCGTATTTTGATTGTGCTTCAACTATATCAACTGTACTTGAACTGTTAGATAATTATAGTCGGTGATAAGATCGTTGTTATCATCGCTATTCCAGAACCGTACATGAGATTTTCACCTCATACGGCTCCTCGAGAGTCACAAAGAAATCTAAGGACGGTTTCGATATTCTTTAATCTTGATGTTTGTAGGATAGAGTCAAAATGAATCGAAAGGTCCTGAATTAGAACAATGGAATTCCGTCTGCTATACTATAAAAAAGTGCTTCTGAATTAATCTCACCTTTTACTTGAATTTCACTTAAAATAAAAATAAAGAAATTTTTCTTTATTTTTTTGAGTGATAACTTACTATTTTTCAATAAACTTTTAGCAATATCAATAACTATTTCACCCTATCCCTATCATCTTCGATTACAAAAAAGAATTCAAAATTCATTCATGAATCATGACAAGAATAGTATTTCTATTAATATAGAGATAGAAAAGTATAGAGATAGAAAACCAAAACAAAAATAAAAGGCTTTTTTCTGAGAGAGAGAACAAGAGGAAAAAAAGCTTTTTTATAATTAACAAAAAGATAAAAGATTACTTCGTTCCTGATAGTTATTCGTTTAATCGGTGGATAGGAGCATACTCTGGATCGGAATTATGGGGAGTACTACTTGATCATTTCTACCAATTTAAAGCCCCAATTAGTATTTCTTTAGAAATGTTTTTTCGGATAACTTAGATAATCTCTATTACTAATCCTTTGTGTACCTTGGTGTTCCTAATCATCCATTCGTTTTTGCTCAATCTCTATGGTAATTCATGTCATGTATGGTAATACATATAAAGGATAGTAAAAACTCCATAGAGTTGATCTTTTCTTTTCAATCCGCTTCAAGCCATGATGATTAATCAACCAATCTTGGGGTAAACTATTATGTTTACTTTCGCTTAACTCTTGTACATAGGAAACGAGACTCAAGTTTTTTACTGCAAATTTCGAAGCTGTTTTCTTTCACTCATATAACTATCTGGTTTTGTTCATCAACCTGAAGGGTGAATAAAAAATGGAGATATTTATTCAATGTATTTAAGTTCATTCCTAGATAGAAAGATACAAAGAAAAAAAATAGGGGAAAACTTATGTCTCAACGAATCACACGTAGAGATATTGATAACACGCATAGAGTTAATGGTATTTCATAACTAATCGATTGGGCAGCAGCCCGTAGACCACCTAAAAAAGAATATTTATTATTTGATCCATATCCTGACATAAGAAGTCCAATGGGAGCAATACTTGAAATCGCGATCCATAAAAAAACACCAATACTGAGATCGGTTAGAACAAGGTGATAGCCAAAAGGAATTACTGAATAACTTAGTAGAATGGATATGACTGCTATAGAGGGCCCGACACCGAATAAACTCCTATCTCCCCTAGATGGAAGAAGGTTTTCTTTGAAAAGTAGTTTTGTACCATCTGCTAGAGCTTGAAGAATTCCCAAAGGTCCAGCGTATTCAGGTCCAATACGTTGTTGTGTCCCTGCGGATATTTCTCTTTCTAACCACACAATTACTAGTACACCTATTGTGATTCCTAATACAAGAATCAAAATAGGGGCAAGCATCCATATGGTCCCATAGACTTCTTTTAAGTATTCCAATCTAAAAAAGGAATTGATAGCTTGTACTTCTGTTTTATCAATTATCATTTCAACGATCAACTTCTCCCATAATGATATCTATGCTACCTAGTATCGTCATAATATCAGCCAATTTCATTCTTTTAACTAACTGAGGAAGAATTTGCAAATTGATAAAACCTGGTGGGCGAATTTTCCATCTCCAAGGAAAAACACTCTGATCTCCTATCAAAAAAATTCCCAATTCTCCCTTTGGGGCTTCGATTCTCACATAAAGTTCTTGTTTCGACAATTCAAAAGTGGGAGACGGCTTTTTACTAATGAATCGATATTCAAAATCATTCCATTCAGGATCTCTTACTCTATTAAAATTAAAGCGTCGAATTTCTAAATTTTCATAAGGACCCCCAGGAATTCCTTCCAGAGCTTGTTGAATAATTTTTATGGATTCTGCCATTTCACCAATTCGTATTAAATAACGAGCTAATGAATCTCCTTCTTTTTGCCATTGGACTTCCCAATTAAATTCGTCGTAAGACTCATAATGATCAACTTTACGAAGATCCCATTGGATTCCGGAAGCTCGGAGCATTGGTCCCGATAAACCCCAATTTATTGCTTCTTCTTCGCCAATAATGCCCACCCCTTCAACTCGTTCTAAAAAAATAGGATTTCGTGTAATAAGCTTTTGATATTCAGCAATCCCTGTTAAAAAATAATCACAGAAATCCAAACATTTATCTATCCAGCCATAAGGTAGATCCGCAGTTACTCCTCCGATACGAAAATAATTATGCATCATTCTCATACCGGTGGCAGCTTCAAATAGATCATATACCAATTCTCTTTCTCTGAAAATATAGAAGAAGGGGGTCTGTGCACCAATATCTGCCATAAAAGGGCCAAGCCATAACAAATGAGAAGCTATACGACTCAACTCCAACATAATTACTCTGATATAGCTAGCCCTTTTAGGTACTTGAATATTTCCTAATTGCTCTGGTCCATTTACAGTTATTGCTTCTGTGAACATAGTAGCTAAATAATCCCAACGTGTTACATAAGGAAGATATTGTATAATTGTTCGGTTTTCCGCAATTTTTTCCATTCCTCTGTGTAAATAACCTAATATTGGTTCACAGTCAATAACATCTTCACCATCTAAAGTAAGGATTAGTCGAAGAACGCCATGCATTGATGGGTGGTGAGGGCCCATATTGACTATCATGAGGTCTTTTCGTGTAACTGGTACAGTCATAGGTTTTTCTCAGATTCCTTTTTCCATGAATTGCTGAAAACGAATAAAAGTTCATCAAAATTCAAGATCTAATAAATCAAATAATTTAACTCTTCAAATTAAGGTGTTTTTAGTTCTCGAATATTCAATTGACTGATTAATTCTTTATAACGTACTCTATTTTTTTTTGACAAATAAGCCAACATCCGTTGGCGTTTTCCCAAAATTTTCCGTAGACCTTTCTGAGATGAATAGTCTTTTTTGTGTAATTCCAAATGTGAGGTAAGTTTCTGTATCTTATTGGTAAAACGGAATACTTGCAATTCAACAGACCCCCTATTTTCTTCTTTTTTTTCTTTTTCTTGCGAAATAACTGATATGAATAATTTTTTTGGCATAAAAAATTTCTTATACTTCCTCTTTTTACAAATATGAATTTTCATGATCAGTAATAATAATGCAAGCTATTTTAATTTGGTATATCCAATAAAAAATCCCAAGTTTCTTATTGATATAGATTCATTTTCTCTTTGATAAAGAGAAAAGAAAATAAATAATCAATCCAATTTTCAATTCCATTCGGATATGGATAGAAAAAGACTTTTCGGCACTCACAAAATAATTAAGATTTAACAAAAAATTCTGTTGATTCATTTCTGGATCGAATTGATGATTGAATTAGTATCCTGTATCCTAAATGGAAGATGAGGTGTAGATATCTATTTATTTACCCGATTTATATTATATGGTATGGGATATATAAGATAAATTTATCATCAATGAATTTTCAATGGTGGATACATATGTATCCTTAACATACTGAAACGACTACCATTGGTAGTATCAAACCAATAGCGATTCATACAAGCAAAATCTTCTAGTCGATAATTTGGCCAAAGAAAGAGTTTAAATTTAATTAATTTATTTTTATCTTTATCAAGATCTTTGCTTTCATCGAAAAATTGACCACAGTTTTTTATTTTGACCTTGTTCCTATTGCAAAATACTTCATTTTTATCCACATTCTTTGAATTGAAACAAATTAGAATTCTCAATTCTCTACGACGTCTAGGTGATAAAATAGTTTCAGGAGAAAGCAGATCATAATGATTTTTGTATCGATTTTTTGTCATCTTTTGATGTCTTGCAATAGATTCATCAAAATTCTTCTTATCAAAATTTTCGTAGCTTCTAGATTTTTTTTGGTCTTTACTCCTATGAACCAATGAAATACCTATGGTTTGATACATAAAAAATTGTCCATCACTTTTTATAGACAGACGGATTGGTTCGATAATCAATATTCCCTTTTTCATCAATTCTGTAAGAGTGAAATCCTTCGGAATCAGCATTATATCCAGATTCATTTCTCTCCTTTCAATAGAGGATATAGCAATTTGTCTTGGATTTTTCAATCTAAGCAGAAGACAATATACCTTGATATTGTTGATCATTTTTTGATTCAAAGGATCATCCCATCTCAATTGAAAAAGCAAATATCTTTTCAGGAACCAGTCGAGTTCGACTTCTGTACTACTCTTGTTTTTTTTTTTATTTTTACGTTTTTTCATCTCTGATCCCATATAATCTTCTTCAATATATTTTTGTTCCTTTGAGAGAGTAGATTTTTGGTTTTGGAAATCTGATATATGATCTCTTTGACCTATGGTTTTTTTTTCTTCTTGATTTCGATTCTCTAATTCAAGAGATTTTTTTTCATTTGATGATATAAAAGGATCCTTTTTTTTCTTTCTATTTATGTTTTTATTTTCATTAAGAATTTCACTTTTTTTAAAATGAAAAAAAAGTGATTTAATTGGTATAATCCACGGTTTCCTTTTATATGCATTAGAAAATAACACAAATTCTGGGAAGAACAAAAGTTCAAAATTGGATATGGGACGATTTAGTATTTCTTCATTCATTCCCATCCAATCAAAAAGGTTTTTTTTTTGATTGCATGAGTTGATTTCTTGATGAATTGGGAGATAAAAAAGACTTTTCTTATCAATTTTATCAAAAATTTGATAATTGTTAATTTCAGTCTTAGTATTTTTACTACTCTTGGTGCTGATATCAATCCAGGCTTCAATGTCGACTTTTTTTCTAAGAAAAAAGTTGATAATTCTCCAATCAAAAAATTTTCTATCTGGATTTTTATCCACATTGATAATATCATCTTTTCCTAGAAAATTAATGATAGGGATATTCTCCCACATAGCAACTTTTTTTTCTTTATGTGTGTTGTAATAATTATAAGTAGAATTTTTTTCTTGGTTCTTATTTACTTGGAATGGTGACTCATAACTATATGAGTCCTTATTATCTTCATAATAAATAAATTTATATGATAAAAGATCATATCTATAGGTTTTTTTTAATTTTTTTTTTTTTTTTTAGCAATACGTGGGCTTCCGAATCATTTTCTTTTTTGTAATGAATTAATTGGTCTTTTTCATACGAATCCCATTTGCTTAAATTTTGATTTTTAACCTTACAATGTTGATTGACTCTATTTCTCCATTTTTGCGGTACTAATTTATACCATTTTATCGGAGATAAATTATATTGATAATTACTCTTTAACCAAATTTTCCATTGCTTCATTTCAGAATTCTGGAGTCTCTTATGCTTTAATTGGGAATGAATTATTCCTTGTGTTCGAAAAGAATCTTTTATTTCATTCTGAAGAAATAAAGATATTCCGTGATATTCAAGGACAGATCTTAACTTATACAAGTTAAGAACTTTGGTTTGTGATAATTTGTAAAAAACCTGGGCCTGTGACAAAAAAGAAAAATCAAAAAAAATCTTCAAATTCTTATTACTAATCTTTTTAATATTACTAATAAAAAGTGAATTTTTTATAGTCGAAATAAACTTAATTTTTTTTTGATTGATTTTATCAATTCTTTCTTGATTTCTTTCATTATTGTAACTGTATGTATCAATAATTTTTTTTTTTGATTCAAGAAAAGGTTGTGTATTGATTCTGGAAATATTAATGATATTGATATATAGAAATATATTTCTATATATCTTTTCCCGGAAAAATTTAAAAAAATAATGTGATTTACGGATTAATCGATCATTTCTTCTTTTTAATATCTGACAAATAGATTCTATTCTTTTAGCACCATAACTTGGTTTGTTAGGATTAATATTTAGAGTTCGAAATTCGTTTTTCTTGTCTTTTGTAATTCTTTCTATTTTCTTTTTGATTGTGCTTGTTCTATCAGTCAGATCCTTCATTTTTTTTTCTGTCAGTGAAAAATTTTTCCAACCCATAGATCGGGTTTGAATGGATGATTTATGAATAATCAGATTATTCATTCTAGAATCTTTTTCTTTTTTTATTTCACTCGAATCTTCTCTTAATCCAAATACTAGAATTGGATTTACTTTTGATAGGTTTTTGCTTATTATTTTTATAAATAGAAGGTTGTTGATAATCCATTTTTTTGTTTCTTTTGAGACCTTTAAAAAAAAATTTGTTCTTTCTTTGAAAATTCTTAGAGCTAGAAAAAACTTTTTTCGAAATTTTCTAATTTTTTTTTCGAGTTCTTTAAAAATGGGTTCAAAAAAGGAACGTCGTTTTCGGGGAGAACCAAAAGGAAGTTCAGTTTCCATTCCCCAAACCGTTAAAAAACAAAAATTTTCTTTTGGTTTTTCTTCTTTCTTTTTCATTGGCTCCCTATCGGAACGTCGTATCTTAGATCTGTGCCAAGGTTTTAGACGGAAAGGAAATAGTATCTTTATCTGAATACCGTCTGTTAACCAATTTTTAGGAAATTCTTTTTCTGATAGTTGAACACCATTATAGGTGCATTTAACATGCATTTCTCTATTCCACTCCTTCATATCCTCAGACCACTCGGGAATTTGGAATAATAATAAACGGCCAATATTTTTAGCTATTATCAAGAAAGG